ATAGTTGTCATTCCTAAACTTAATTCTGAGTATACTTATTGGAAGAAAATAAATTTCTTGAAATTTTAAACCCCAACCTCGAATTGTATTCTCATCAAAGAAATGCTGATGGTTAAAAAAAAAAGCACCTAATCATTTGAATCCTTGTTATTATGAATTAGGAATCCATTTTTTGTTCTTTTCGTTTTAGTTAAAACCTCTCGAAATATCAAATAATGTTAAGAGTAATTAACACGTCTTTTTTCTTTTGACAAACAGTCAATTCTATTTTGGCGACAATTCAGATATAAGAAGGATTACCATATATAACACAAAATTTCTCCCCCAATTCCTTCCAGTCGAGCCTCTCGGTCTGTCATTATCCCTTGAGAAGTAGAAAGAATTACAATTCCCATCCCGCCTAGAATTCTAGGAATTCGTTGATAGTTAGAATAGATTCGTAGACCAGGCCTACTGATCCGTTTTAAATTGAAAATAGTTGGATACATTCCTTTTCTATTCCTTCTATGTCGTAGGGTTACAACCAAAAAATATTTGTTGTTTTCCTGATGTTTTCTCACGTTTTCAAGAAACCCCTCTCGTAAAAGCATTTTTACAACGTTTTCTGTGATGTTAGTAGATTCTATTTGAACCATCCCTTTTCTATTCATGTCAGCATTTCGTATAGAGGTTATTACGTCAGCAATAGTGTCTCTACCCATGATAAATTTTAATTTTTGTTGCCTCCACGTTTTTGATCTAATCAACATGCTTTTTTTTACTTTTTAGGTAAAAAAAAAATATTCAATAACTCAATAACAATAAGAATGTTTAAAAATGTTTAATATTATTAAATAATATAAACAATAAAATACTTCAAATTATTTTATCGAATTTTAAAATATTTGAAATAAATAAAGAGATACGCGTCAGGTAAAATTTGATTCACTAAATTTAAGTTATCTATTTCAGTCAATAACTAAGTAGACGAGTAGGACTCTACTCTATTAAGTAGGATGTGATACTATAATACTTCAGGTGATAATGAAATTATTTTAGTGAAATTTAACTGTCTCAATTCTCGGGCAATCGTGCCGAAAACTCGAGTTCCTTTTGGATTTCCTTCTTGATCAATAACAACTGCTGCATTGTCATCATATCGTATTATCATGCCGTTGTTGCGTTTAAGTTCTTTACAAGTACGAACAATTACAGCTCTGATCACTTCTGATCTTTCTAGAGATGTGTTTGGTAATGCATCCGTAATCACAGCGACAATAATGTCGCCAATATGAGCATATTGGCGATTACTAGCTCCTATGATTCGAATACACATCAATTTTCGAGCCCCGCTGTTATCCGCGACATTCAAATGGGTTTGAGCTTGAATCATATCATTTTTGTTTTGAATCTGTTCTTTCAATGCAAAGAGAAAGTCGAAGTAAAAAAAAAAGAAATATTCTTGTTCAAATTCAAAATAAAAGAAACCCACAATTGTTTTTTTATCTCTAAGACTTTTTTCCGTCGGTCTACCTGTCTAACCTGACATAATAAATTGAGTTCGTATAGGCATTTTGGACGCCGCTATTGAAATAGCCTTTCTGGCTATATTTTCTCCAACTTCACCCATTTCATAAAGTATTCTACCTGGTTTAACGACAGCTACCCAATATTCGGGGGATCCCTTCCCTGAACCCATACGTGTTTCCGTAGGTCTTAACGTAACAGGTTTGTCCGGAAATATACATACCCAGATTTTTCCACCACGGTGCACATTTCGGGTCATTGCCCGCCGACCTGCTTCTATTTGTCTAGATGTAATCCAAGCGGGCTCAAGTGCCTGAAGAGCATATTTACCGAAAGAAATACGGCTTCCTCGAGAAGATATACCTTTCATTCTTCCTCTATGTTGTTTACGAAATCTGGTTCTTTTGGGGTTATAGTGGATGGTTCTTTCTCAATACCATCTCTACTACAGAAACGGACATGAGAGTTTCTCCTCATCCGGCTCCTCGCGAACGAAACGATTCCAATTTTAAAATTTTCGTAAAATATACTGAATCCTGGATTTTTTAAGATTTCAATGTTTCTATTCTAAATTTTGATATCTTGTTTGGATTTAGAAACATTGAAATCAATTTGATTTATGAAGAATCTGTTTTTGTTATTTCTTTTTGCTTTGATTTTTTATTCAAAATGAAAAAGAAAAGAATCGAATGAGATTGAATAGCAGTAATCTACTAAAAAACTTCGCGGGCGAATATTGACTTTTTCAAATCTATTTCAGCTGTAGGATTCGTTCATGCCTTTTGGGAATAAATGAATTGGTTCCTGGTTCGTTTCGCCATCCCACCCAATGAATTATTAAGATTCGTTTTTCAATGAAATCCCCCGTATTCGTGGGTTCTTTCGTTCCCATTGCTTCTCAATTCATGGTTAGGTTTGAATTCTACAACGGAGCCCCCGCAGAAGATTTTTTCTTGAGTCAATCTTCTCAGTCTTTATTGGCTCGAGGCTCTTG